GTAGATACACGAATCGCTTTAAATACAAGAAGCCGAGTGGGCGGATTAGTCCGAGTGGAGAGAAAAAAAAAAAGGATTGAACTGAAAATCTTTTCTGGAGATATCCATTTTCCTGGAGAGACAGATAAGATATCCCGACACAGTGGCATCTTGATACCCCCAGGAACAGGAAAAACAAATTCTAAGGAATCCAAAAAATGGAAAAATTGGATCTATGTCCAACGGATCACACCTACTAAGAAAAAGTATTTTGTTTTAGTTCGACCCGTAGTGACATATGAAGTATTGGACGGTATAAATTTAGCAACACTCTTCCCCCCGGATCTGTTACAAGAAAGGGATAATATGCAACTTCGAGTTGTCAATTATATTGTTTACAGAAATGGCAAACCAATTAGGGGAATTTCTGATACAAGTATTCAATTAGTTCGGACTTGTTTAATTTTGAATTGGGACCAAGACAAAAAAAGTTCTTCTATCGAAGAGGCTCATACTTCTTTTGTTGAAGTAAGTACAAATGGTCTGATTCGAGATTTCCTAAGAATTGACTTAGTGAAATTCCCTATTTCGTATCTCAGAAAAAGGAATGATCCCTCAGGCTCAGGATTGATCTCAGATTCAGATAATGTGTCAGATCACACCAATAGCAATCCCTTTTATTCCAAGACAAAAATTCAACAATTACTTAGCCAAAATCAAGGAACTATTCGCACGTTGTTAAATAAAAATAAGGAATGTCCATCTTTGATAATTTTGTCATCATCTAATTGTTTCCGAATGGGTCCATTCAACGCTGGAAAATATCACAATGTGATAAAAGAATCAATTAAAAAAGATCCTATAATTAAAATTAGAAATTCGATTGGCCCTTTAGGAACAGTCCTTCAATTTGTGAATTTTTATTCATTTTACTATTTAATAACTCATAATCCTATTTGGGTAACTAAATATTTGCAACTTGAAAATTTAAAACAGACTTTTCAAGTAATTAACTATTATTTAATGGATGAAAATGGGAGAATTTTGAATCCCGATTCATGCAGTAACATCGTTTTGAATTCATTCAATTTGAATTGGTATTTTCTCCATCATAATTATTATCATAATAATTTTGAAGAAAGATCCACAATAATAAGTCTTGGACAGTTTATTTGTGAAAATGTATGTATATCCAAAAACGGACCCCATCTCAAATCGGGTCAAGTTTTGATTGTTCAAGTTGACTCTGTAGTAATAAGATCCGCCAAGCCTTATTTGGCCACTCCAGGAGCAACTGTTCATGGTCATTATGGAGAAATCCTTTACGAAGGAGATACATTAGTTACATTTATATATGAAAAATCGAGATCCGGTGATATAACGCAGGGTCTTCCAAAAGTGGAACAAGTGTTAGAAGTGCGTTCAATTGATTCAATATCGATGAACCTAGAAAAAAGAATTGAGGGTTGGAACGAGCATATAAAAAAAATTCTTGGAATTCCTTGGGGATTCTTGATTGGGGCTGAACTAACTATAGTGCAAAGTCGTATATCTTTGGTTAATAAGATCCAAAAGGTTTATCGATCCCAGGGGGTGCAAATCCATAATAGGCACATAGAAATTATTGTACGCCAAATAACATCAAAGGTGTTGGTTTCAGAGGATGGAATGTCTAATGTTTTTTTACCTGGAGAACTAATTGGATTGTTGCGAGCGGCGCGAACGGGGCGCGCTTTAGAAGAATCGATCTGTTACCGCGCCATCCTATTGGGAATAACAAGGGCATCTTTGAATACTCAAAGTTTCATATCTGAAGCGAGTTTTCAAGAAACTGCTCGAGTTTTAGCCAAAGCTGCTCTCCGGGGCCGTATCGATTGGTTGAAAGGCCTAAAAGAGAACGTTGTTATAGGAGGGATGATACCCGTTGGTACCGGATTCAAAGGATTAGTGCATCGTTCAAGGCAACATAAGAACATTCCTTTGAAAACCAAAAAGAATAATTTTTTCGAGGGGGAAATCGGAGATATTTTGTTCCACCACAGAGAATTATTTGATTCTTCCATTTCAAAGAAGTTTCATGATACATCAGAACAATAATTTAGAGGATTTAATGATTCCTAAAAGTGGATTCATACTTTTTTTTGTTAATTAAAATTTTAAAAACTCTTTATTTATGGTCATTTTTTGTGGTAATCGAAAAAAAGATAATAACGAATAGATGGTAGGGGTTTGGATTGTGTATCGACATCCACATGGCCAATCTCCGGTAGAAGAAAAGGTTCCATCGGAACAATTATTTAGTTCAGGGCAACCTCGTCGCTTTTTTTTTTTGAAAAAAAAAGCGGAAGTGGGGGGGAGAAATGACAAGAAGGTATTGGAATATCAATTTGGAAGAGATGATGGAAGCGGGAGTTCATTTTGGTCATGGTACTAGGAAATGGAATCCTAGGATGGCACCTTATATTTCTGCCAAGCGTAAAGGTATTCATATTACAAATCTTACTAAAACGGCTCGTTTTTT